TGTCATTGTCGTGGGCCCCTCACTTTCATTACATCGATGTGGATTGCCTCGCGAAATCGCAATAGAGCTTTTTCAGACATTTGTAATTCGTGGTCTAATTAGACAACATCTTGCTTCGAACATAGGAGTTGCTAAGAGTCAAATTCGGGAAAAAGAGCCAATTGTATGGGAAATACTTCAGGAAGTTATGCAGGGTCATCCTGTATTGCTGAATAGAGCGCCCACTTTACATAGATTAGGCATACAGGCATTCCAACCCATTTTAGTGGAAGGGCGTGCTATTTGTTTACATCCATTAGTTTGTAAGGGATTCAATGCAGACTTTGATGGGGATCAAATGGCTGTTCATGTACCTTTATCATTAGAGGCTCAAGCGGAAGCGCGTTTACTTATGTTTTCTCATATGAATCTCTTGTCTCCAGCTATTGGAGATCCCATTTCCGTACCAACTCAGGATATGCTTATTGGGCTTTATCTATTAACAAGTGGGAATCGTCGAGGTATTTGTGCAAATCGGTATAATCCATGGAATTGCAGAAATTCTAAAAATGAAAGAATTTACGATAAGAATGATAAGTATACGAAGGAACCCTTCTTTTGTAATTCCTATGATGCAATTGGAGCTTATCGCCAGAAAAGAATCAATTTAGATAGTCCTTTGTGGCTCCGATGGAAACTAGATCAACGTGTTATTGCTTCAAGAGAAGCTCCCATCGAAGTTCATTATGAGCCTTTGGGTACCTATCATGAGATTTATGGACACTATCTAATAGTAAGAAGTGTAAAAAAAGAAATTCTTTGTATATACATTCGAACTACTGTTGGTCATATTTCTTTTTATCGAGAAATCGAAGAAGCTATACAAGGGTTTTGTCAAGCCTGCTCAAATGATACCTAATCTAATCATAGATGATAGGGGTTTAAGCTAAGTAATTGTGAATTTAGATTTTTTCGGATCAATTAGGACTCTAGTTCCTGAATTTCTACGCGAATCACGATCGAGAAAAGGAAGTTTTCCAATCATTGACTCAAATCCATTGTCAAATCCTACTCAGCGGAATATGGAGGTACTTATGGCCGAGCAGGCTAATCTGGTCTTTCACAATAAAGTGATAGATGGAACTGCCATTAAACGACTTATTAGCAGATTAATAGATCATTTTGGAATGGCATATACATCACACATCCTGGATCAAGTAAAGACTCTTGGTTTCCAGCAAGCCACTGCCACATCCATTTCATTAGGAATTGATGATCTTTTAACAATACCTTCTAAGGGATGGCTAGTCCAAGATGCTGAACAACAAAGTTTAGTTTTGGAAAAACACCATCATTATGGAAATGTACATGCGGTAGAAAAATTACGCCAATCTATTGAGGTATGGTATGCTACAAGTGAATATTTGCGACAAGAAATGAATCCTAATTTTAGGATGACAGAGCCCTTTAATCCAGTCCATATAATGTCTTTTTCAGGAGCTCGGGGAAATGCATCTCAAGTACACCAATTAGTAGGTATGAGAGGATTAATGTCGGATCCACAAGGTCAAATGATCGATTTACCTATTCAAAGCAATTTACGCGAAGGACTGTCTTTAACGGAATATATCATTTCTTGCTATGGAGCCCGAAAAGGGGTTGTGGATACTGCTGTACGAACATCAGATGCTGGATATCTTACACGTAGACTTGTTGAAGTAGTTCAACACATTGTTGTACGTAGAACAAATTGTGGCACCATCCGAGGAGTTTCTGTAAGTTCTCGAAATGGGATGATGCCGGAAAGATTTTTTCTGCAAACATTAATTGGTCGTGTATTAGCAGACAATATATATATGGGCCCGCGATGCATTGCCATTCGCAATCAAGACATTGGAGTTGGCCTTGTCAATCGATTCATAACTTTCCGAATACAACCAATATATATTCGAACTCCTTTTACTTGTAGGAGTACGTCTTGGATCTGTCGATTATGTTATGGTCGGAGTCCTACTCATGGCGATCTGGTTGAATTGGGGGAAGCCGTAGGTGTTATTGCGGGTCAATCTATTGGAGAGCCAGGTACTCAACTAACATTAAGAACGTTTCATACCGGTGGAGTATTTACGGGGGGTATTGCAGAACACGTACGAGCCCCCTCTAATGGAAAAATTCAATTTAATGAGGATTTGGTTCATCCCACACGTACACGTCACGGGCATCCAGCTTTTCTATGTTATATAGATTTGTATGTAACTATTGAGAGTCAAGATATTATACATAATGTGACTATTCCGCCAAAGAGTTTGCTTTTAGTTCAAAATGATCAATATGTGGAATCAGAACAAGTTATTGCTGAAATTCGCGCGGGAACATACACTTTGAATTTGAAAGAGAGGGTTCGAAAACATATTTATTCCGACTCAGAAGGGGAAATGCACTGGAGTACTGATGTCTATCATGCACCCGAATTTACATATAGTAATGTCCATCTCTTACCAAAAACAAGCCATTTATGGAT